TATTTCAAATAGTTTCTAACTCATTACATATAGAATTTAAAACTTTACTAAACAAAAGTAATGGATTAACACTAATAATGACATCAATTTTTATATTTATTATTATTAACAATATAATAGGTTTATTACCATATATTTTTACAAGATCAAGACATTTAACATTTTCATTAGCTCTATCATTACCTTTATGATTATCAATTATGTTATTCGGATGAATTCAAAAAACACAACATATATTTGCACACCTAATTCCTGCGGGGACACCTAGAATTTTAATACCCTTTATAGTATGTATTGAAACAATCAGAAATATTATTCGACCAGGATCATTAGCTGTACGATTAACAGCCAACATAATCGCTGGACATTTATTAATAAGATTATTAGGAAATAACACCACAAACAGTGAAGCTATTATTGTAATAATATTGATATCTGTACAAATTATACTAATATTATTTGAAACAGCAGTGGCTGTAATCCAGGCCTATGTATTCTCAGTACTTACAACACTTTACTCAAGTGAAGTAAATTATGAAAAAACAAAATCACCCCTTTCACCTAGTAGACCCAAGACCTTGACCATTAACCGGATCAATCGGAGCTATAACCTTAACATCAGGTATTGTAATATGATTTCATTTAAAAAACCCAGCACTTATATTTCTAGGTATGTTAATTCTAATTTTAACAATAATCCAGTGATGACGAGATATTGTACGTGAAGGAACATTTCAAGGAAAACATACAATTATGGTTACGAATGGATTAAAGTGAGGGATAATTTTATTTATTATTTCAGAAGTATTTTTCTTCATCTCATTTTTCTGAGGGTTCTTCCACAGAAGATTGTCTCCGACTGTAGAAATTGGTATAACCTGGCCACCGAAAGGAATTCAAACCTTTAATCCAATAGACATCCCTTTATTAAATACAACCATTTTATTATGTTCAGGTATTACAATTACATGAGCGCACCACAGTATTATAAACAAAAATCACACACAAACAATTAAAGGCTTATTTGTCACAGTTATATTGGGGATCTACTTCACAATATTACAAGCATATGAATACATAGAATCCCCATTCACAATTAGAGACTCGGTATACGGATCCTGCTTCTTTATAGCTACAGGATTTCACGGAATCCATGTCATTATCGGAACTACATTTATTATAGTATGTCTAATGCGAACCATAAAATTTCATTTCTCAAGTAAACACCACTTTGGATTTGAAGCAGCAGCTTGATACTGACACTTCGTAGATGTAGTATGATTATTCCTTTACATTTCAATTTATTGATGAGGTAGTTATTTTTTTAGTATAAAAAGTATATTTGACTTCCAATCATAAGGTCTTAATAAAGAAAAAATAATTATTATTGCAATTACCTCAGTATTAATAGCCACAATCATCAGAATAGGATTAATAATATTATGTTCAATCATTTCAAAAAAATCAAAAAATAACCGAGAAAAAATAACACCATTTGAATGCGGATTTGACCCTAAAAAATCCGCTCGAATCCCATTCTCAATACAATTTTTTATAATTGCAATTATCTTCTTAATTTTTGATGTAGAAATCATTATTATTTTACCCACAATCAAAATAATTCAAATAAGAAAAATAAAAACATGATTCTTAACTACATCAACATTTATTATTATTTTAATTATTGGACTATATCACGAATGAAAAAATGGTATTCTTGAATGAATAAACTAAGGGGTTATAGTTAAATCATAACTTTTAATTTGCAATTAAAAATTATTCAATAAAGAATTATCCTCAAAGTAAAGAAGTAAATTTTACATTTAGTTTCGACCTAAAAATAGAGCCAAGCTCCATACTTTTAACTAAAACCAAAATAGAGGTTTTTCACTGTTAATGAAAATATTGATTTACAAAATCTAGTTAAAAGAGGATGTAGTAACTAAAAGAAGCCGCTAACTATCTTTTAAAGCGGTTCGACTCCGTTTTCCTCTTATTTACATAGTTTATAAAAACATTTTATTTTCAATAAAAAGAAGAAATAATTTTTTCTGTAAATATTCAAGAAGTTTACACTTATTACAATATCTTCAATATTGGGCTTTAAATTTAAGCTACATGAATTTAGTACAATGTAAAAATAAAGACAAGAAGAAAAAAAGAAATCATATAAATTTTTAAATTATTATAATAATATAACTGGGATAATTTTCTCAAAATTACTAGGTAAATAAAAGATAATTTTGAGAAAATTAATTCCCCTCATCCCACCTCTAAATTATTATTAATGTAATAAGAATAATTAAGGGAATTAGAAGTCAAAAAAAAAGTTCTTAATGAAGGTATAAATCATATACTACCTAAAAAAGATCTTAAAACATAATTATTTAAATAATAAGAATTAACATCATAATAAAAAATGGACAGTTCATGGCCAACAATAACCCCACCAACAATAAAAATAAAAGATATTATCCTTATAAAAAAGGGCATTATTAAAAAAACCGGAGTTATAAAAATCAATCAACTAATAATTCTACCTCTTAAGATTGACAAAATAACTAAAAAGATCATGGACAAATTTATAAATTTGTCCTCAAAATATGATTGACAGCTATAAGAGTTTGTACCAACAACTAAGCTATAATAGGCTAAACGCACACTATAAGAAACTGTTAAACCTACAGAAAAATACATAATAAAATAAATAAAAAAATTATGACCGGAAAAAGTCATAACTTCTAAAATTAAATCTTTAGAATAAAATCCCGATAAATAAGGAAAACCGCACAAAGATAAATTTGAAATACAAAAACAAGTAATAGTAACAGGTAGTTGATGAGAAAGTCCACCTATAAAACGAATATCTTGCGTGTCATTTATAACATGAATAATTAAGCCAGCGCACAAAAATAACAAAGCCTTAAAAAAAGCATGAGTTAACAAATGAAAATATGATAAATATGGGAAACCTAAAAAAAGGATTGTTATTATTAAACCAAGTTGACTTAAAGTAGAAAGAGCAATAATTTTTTTTAAATCAAACTCAAAATTAGCACCCAAACCAGATATGAATATAGTTATTAAAGAAATAACTAAAAAAAAAGAACAATTATATATATACAAAAAATCTCTAAAACGAATTAATAAATATACACCCGCAGTTACCAAAGTTGAAGAGTGGACAAGAGCAGAAACAGGAGTAGGAGCAGCCATAGCCGCTGGTAACCAAGAAGAAAAAGGAATTTGTGCACTTTTAGTGAAAGCGGCTAAAACAAGTAAAACAAACAAATAAAACCCCCAGCTTCTATAAATTCCCAAATAATAAAAATAATGTCAACTCCCGTAATTTATTATTCAGGAAATTGATAAGAGAATAGCCACATCTCCAATCCGATTAGTTAAAATAGTTAACATACCAGCAGAATGGGATTTATAATTTTGAAAATAAATTACCAAACAATAAGAAACAAGACCTAAGCCATCCCAACCAATTAAAATTCTAATCATATTGGGTCTTATAATTAATATAAATATAGAAAAAATAAATATTAAAACCAAATATAAAAAACGAACTTTATAAATATCTCCAATTATATAACTATGACTATATATGACAACCATAGAAGAAATAATAAAAACACAACCACAAAAAAATATAGATATTCAATCGAAAATTAAGGTTAAAGTTATTAATATTCTATTTAAACTTAAAAATTCCCAATCAAACAAAAAAATAATATCATTATACAAAAAATAAAAACCAAAAATAATTATTACAAAACCAAAAATAAATAAAAAAAAAGATCTTAAAATATAAAAAGAAACATTTTTCACGATTTGAAATAAAAATATACCTATAACACCACAAATTATTATTCTAATTAAACTATTCAAACATAATCATAATCTAAAAATATCAATTTTAAGAATTAAAAAATTTAAGGGAAATCAGTGAAAAAAAAGTAATATAAATTCACGAATATTAACTGTGAAATAACTATTAAAGCCACCAAACAAAGACCCATGTTGAGTATTAGAATACAAATAAATTCTATAACAGCATCTTATAAAAGAACTGAAAAATAAAAAAAAGAAAGTAAAAGTTGATCAACTTATTAATCTATTAATAATTATAATCTCTCCCAGCAAATTTAGAGAAGGGGGACTAGCCATATTATTAGCACAAAAAAGAAATCAAAACATAGACAACGATGGTATTAAACTAATTAAACCCTTATTAAAATAAAATCTTCGTCTAGAAGAACGTTCATAAACAATATTGGCCAAACAAAATAAACCAGAAGAACAAAGACCATGACCAACTATTAAAACTAGAGAACCTAATATGCCATAAATATTTAAAGTAAAAATACCACAAATAACGAGAGATATATGACTAACAGAAGAATATGCAATTAAAGACTTCATATCTACCTGAAACATACAAACAAAGCCAACGACAACCATACCAAATAATCTCAATCTAATAATAAATAAATTATTTAATAAAAAACAACCAGAAATAAAAGAAAAAACACGCATTAAGCCATAGCCACCAAGCTTCAATAAAATACCAGCTAAAATTATAGAACCAGAAATAGGAGCCTCAACATGAGCTTTCGGTAGTCAAAAATGAAAAAAGATTATGGGTATCTTAATTAAAAACCCTAAAATTAAACCAATATATAAATAAAAATTATAATCTAATAAAATTAGATTATAAAAAAGAGTCCCACAAGAATTATAAATATAAAAAATTCTTAATAAAAGAGGAAGAGAGCCAAAAAGAGTATAAAATAATAAATAAAATCCAGAAGAAAGACGTTCGGGTTGATAACCTCAACCAAAAATTAATAAAAGTGTAGGAATTAAACTAGACTCAAAAAACAAATAAAATAAAAATATATTTGTTGTAGAAAAAGAAAGAAGAAGAAACAATATAAGAAATAAAACAACAATAATAAAATAAGTATTTGATTTACCACAACGAATATTATAACTAGCAATAATTATTAACAAACTAATCCAAATTGTTAAAAAAATTAAAGAACCCGAAAGAACATCCACTATAAGAAAATATCTTAATGAAGAAAAAAAAGTATTAAAGAAAATTAAGTTAAGAAAGATAAAAAAAAATAAAAATAATGAAGAAACCAAAATTATTCAATTATTTATAAATCTTAGAGGTATCAAAAAAATAATAAACATTATTAACTTTATCATATTAAACCAGATATGTTTATTAAATTATCATTACCGTGCGAACGAATTATAGAAACTAAAATAGAAAGACCTAAAACACCCTCACATACAGAAAAGGTTAAAAATAAAATTACAAAATTAAACTCCCCCCCATAAAAAAATAGAAAATAAAAAAAACAAAAAAAAATAACAATTACTAGGTATTCAAGTCTAAGTAAAGTTAAAAGCAAATGTTTACGTAATGAACAAAAAATAAACAAACCACAAATAAATATGTACCAAAAAGTTAAAGAATTTAAAAAAATAAGTTTTAATAGTTTAAATAAAATAATGATCTTGTAAATCATAGATAGTAATGACTTTAAAACTTCAGCAAAGAAAATATAATCTCATCTTTAATCCCCAAAATTAATATTTTAATTAAAATATTTGCTGAAATCAAAATAATAATAGCAATTTTATTAACTTTATCCACCTCAATCATAATAACCTCGCATCCTTTATCAATAGGATTTACATTAATTCTTCAAACCGTAGTTGTAAGAATAATTATAAATTTAACAATAAAATATTCTTGATACTCTTATATCCTAGTACTTGTAATATTGGGAGGTATGTTAGTATTATTTATGTATATAGCAAGAATTGCTTCCAATGAAATTATAAAATTTAAAATAAAATTTATAATAATCTCAATTTCAATTTTCTTTTTATTTTGAATTTTAAACAGAACAGAAATCATGGCATATAATAGAGAAAGATTAATTATATCAGAATGTGGACAAAATATACCGTTAACAAAATTATTTAATACTAAATCATCAAGTATAACAATTGTAATAGCAACTTACCTTTTAATTACTATAATTTATGTTATTTATATCACAAATACATTTGAGGGGCCTATACGAAAAAAAAATTATGAAAAAACCTATTCGGAAAAACCACCCATTAATTAAAATTGCTAATTCCTCATTGATTGATTTACCCTCGCCCTCATCAATCTCAATTTGATGAAATTTTGGGTCATTACTAGGATTGTGTTTAATTATTCAAATTATTACAGGTATATTCTTAGCAATACATTATACAGCAGACATCAATATTGCATTTAATAGAGTAATTCATATTTGCCGAGATGTAAACAGAGGATGATTATTACGTAACATACATGCTAATGGGGCTTCAATATTTTTTATTTGTTTATATCTACATATTGGACGAGGAATATACTATGGTTCTTATAAACTTTTATTAACATGAACTGTTGGAGTAGTAATATTATTCGCTATTATAGCTACAGCATTCTTAGGATACGTATTACCATGAGGACAAATATCATTCTGGGGTGCAACAGTAATTACAAATTTAATATCAGCCATCCCATACTTAGGTAACGAAATTGTTAAATGATTGTGGGGGGGGTTCTCAATTGACAACGCAACACTAACACGATTCTTCACATTACATTTTTTACTACCATTTATTATTGCCGCTTTAACAATAATCCATTTATTATTTCTTCATCAAACAGGATCAAATAACCCAACTGGAATAAACAGAAACTATGATAAAATGCCTTTCCACCCTTACTTTTCTATTAAAGATATTATAGGAATAATGATCGCCTTATATTTATTTATAATATTAAATTTATTAGAACCACGAATATTAGGTGACCCAGAAAATTTTATCCCCGCAAACCCCTTAGTCACACCAGTCCATATTCAACCAGAATGATATTTTCTATTTGCTTATGCAATTTTACGTTCAATTCCTAATAAGTTAGGAGGGGTAGCAGCCATAGTATTATCAATTATAATATTAATATTTATCCCAATAACAACAAAAAACAAATTTCAAAGAAATATATTTTACCCGTTAAGACAAACAATATTCTGAACATTCTTAACTATAATTATTTTACTAACATGAATCGGAGCTCGGCCAGCCGAAGAACCTTTCATCACAACTGGGCAAATTATTACAACATTATATTTTTTATATTTTATTATTAACCCGTTTATATTAAAAATATGAGATAAATTAACAGACTAGTTGATTAAGCTTTAGAAAAGCATATATTTTGAAAATATAAGAAAGAAGTTTAATTCCTCTATCAACTTAACTTAAACAAATGATTATAAAAACTCTAACATAAATATAATGAACCCTATAAAAAAAATAAAATAATTTAAAGACAAAGGCAAAAAAACCCTTCAAGTCAAATACATAAGCTTATCATAACGAAAACGAGGTAAAGTTCCTCGAACCCAAATAACCAAAAAAATTACAAAAACCAATTTAAAATAAAAAGTAATTGAAAATAAATTACAACCCAAGAAAAAAATCACAGTTAATAAACTTATAAAAATAATATTTATATACTCAGACAAAAAAATAAAAGCAAAACCCCCTCTTCTATACTCAACATTAAAACCAGAAACAAGTTCTGATTCACCCTCAGCGAAATCAAATGGAGAACGATTAACCTCAGCCAAAAAAGAAGCAACTCAACAAAAAAATAAAGGAAAAGAAAAAAAAATAAATCAAACATATGATTGATAATTCATAAAAGAAATTAAATTAAAGTCAAAAACTATAATTACTAAACACAAAAGAATTATAGATATACTTACCTCATAAGAAATAGTTTGAGCCATAGAACGTAAAGACCCTAAAAGAGAATAATTAGAATTAGAAGATCAACCACACATCAAAACCCCATAAACCCCTATACTAGTGCAACATAAAAAAAATAAAAACCCCAAATTAAAATTATAAACATTAATAAGATAGGGAAAAACTAGCCACAAAGAAAAAGAAAGAATTATTATAAAAACAGGAGAAAAATAATAAACCAAGAAATTAGACATATAAAGATATGTTTGTTCTTTAAAAAAAAGTTTCAAACCATCACTAAAAGGCTGTAACAAACCTATATAGCCCACCTTATTAGGACCTTTACGTAACTGAATATAACCTAAAACCCTACGTTCTAACAAAGTGACAAAAGCAACAGAAAGTAAAACTATAATCAATAAAAATAAGAAAACCAATAAATTAATTATTACTTGTAATATTTATTACATATATAAATTCTAAATTTACAGCACTAATCTGCCAAAGCAATTTAATTATAATCAAAAACTAATAATATTAATTAATGTAAACGGTCCTTTCGTACTAATTTACATAAAATAAGGATAGAAACCGACCTGGCTCACGCCGGTCTGAACTCAAATCATGTAAGAAATTAATGGTCGAACAGACCAAGAAAATGAGATCCTACACCCAAATCTTATCTTAATTCAACATCGAGGTCGCAAACTTTATTCATCAATAAGAGCTCTCCGAAAAAATTACGCTGTTATCCCTAAGGTAAGTTAAACTTTTAATCAATAAATACTGGATCAAAAAAAACATAAATTAATGAAAAAATAATAAAAAGTTAAAAAAATTTTCATGTCACCCCAACAAAACTATATAATTTAAAAAAATACTTTAATAACATAAAGCAAAAAATTATTAATACAGTAAACTTCTATAGGGTCTTCTCGTCCTATAAAAAAATTTTAGCTTTTTAACTAAAAAATTAAATTTAAATTTATTAAAAAAAGAAAGATTATTTCTCATCAAACCATTCATTCTAGCCTCCAATTAAAAGACAAGTGATTATGCTACCTTCGTACAGTTAAAATACCGCAGCCTTTTAATATTTCAATATCAATGGGCAGGCCTGATCTTAAATAAAAATCTAAAGACCATGTTTTTGTTAAACAGGTGAAAATAAAATTTGCCGAATTCCTATTTTTAAATTAAAAAAATTACTAATTTTATCATTATCAAATAAAATAAAAAATTAAATATAAAATATTAATAAAAAATTAAAGAAAATAAAAAATCATAAAAATGAAAAAATAATTATAACAAAATAAAGACGGAAATTATTAATCCTACATAATATTCAAGAAAAAAAAACTTTTAATAAAAAAAATGAGCTTATCCCCAAAAATTTTGTAACAAAAAATTCAAAATAATAAAATAAAAAAAGAACTAATTGAAAATGAATTAAATTCAAATATTAATAAACCAGATATTAACTTATATGAAAAGCATATAACCTCTAATAAAAAATTAAAAATTATTTTGAAACATAAACTTCCATTTTTCATTAAATCATAAGATTTCGGGAAAAAAAAATAATTTTATATTTTTAATAAACCCTGATGCAAAAGGTACACTAAACAAAAATTACTTTATAATAAATAAAAATTATCCTATACAGTAAAATTAACTATAAAAAAAAGATATTAATTCAAAATTACTAAAATAAAAAATATTTTTTTTAAAAAATAAAATAAAATCAAAATTAAAATTCAAATTTCAAACCTTATTGAATCGCACAAAAAAGTTATTAATGTAAATAATAAACCCACTAACTGGAAGATTTGAACTGACCAGGCCCACCTTCCGGTAGGCCTACTTTGTTACGACTTATCCCAACTTAAAATGAGAGTGACGGGCGATGTGTACATTATTTAGAACTAAAATCAAAATTAATATTTAATAAAAATTACACCTAAATCCAATTTCAAAGAAAATTTAAAAATCCTTATTCATTAATAAATTAAATGTAACCCATCTCTTCTTTAATACAGCTACATCTTGACCTAACATTTTATTCATAAAAATAAAAGAAAATAATCTTATAAAACATTCAATGACAGCGATATATAAGCAAAATTAAAGTAAAACCAATCGTGGATTATCAATTACAGGACAGGTTCCTCTAGAAAGATTAAATAACCGCCAAATTCTTTTAATTTAAAGAACACAACTATTAATATTAAGAAAAATTTACAATTATTATAATAGGGTATCTAATCCTAGTTTATTAATAATTTTCGTATAATCATTAACCCATAAACAAATAATTAATTAAAATTTCACCTAAAAATTAAAATTAAAATTAAATAATAAAAAAATTAATACTTAAACGAAAAAGTTTAATTTAACTAAATGTGTAACCGCGACGGCTGGCACAGATTTTGTCAGTTATAAATTAAAATCCTGGTTTTATATCGTTATAAAAACCAAAACTATATACTGAAAAAAAACCATTTAGATGAAAAAGTAAAAACTTACATATAAAATAATTCAAATTTCAAACTTAAAAGAAAGAATCAAACTTTAAATACAAAAAAGAACAAACGGAACAAGAACATGACAACCCCCCTCCGCTCCCTGTACTACTCCATTAAATATTTATATAACATTAATACCTATATACCTATAACCTATGTATTCCTCTCATATATCCTGGACTGTGATTGTTTAGTTAAATACTTATATACCTCTACTCTTTAATACTCCTCTACGACCTCTCAGGTATCGGGGATAGACTGTGAAATTGCTTGAGCTTGCCCTAATTGCAACCCTACTACTCATAAATATGTATATACCCTATATCTTCATTGATTTCTTTTTTATAGCTAAGCTTATCTTGTACTTATATATTTATACCCTAATATCTCTTAAATAATTACCCCCTTGCATCATCGTTGCTTAGATGTTCCTGTTCCTCATTGACCATTGCTATGTCTCTCGTTGGACACAATAAGCTCTCATATGTAAACCATCTCTTTTCTCTTTCACTTCTTCTTTTCTCAACCATTATCTACTCTCATATACTCTCATTCTTATTTACCCTGTAACATACCATCCTATAAGACTCGTTGCTGTACGTGACCCTTGTAATTTTGCCCTACCTGTAATATTTGCTCTCCGTTATATATAGATCCCTTTATTCCTCCTGAAATAATTATATAGCACATAGGTTTCACCCCTTTTTAATAAAAACTAGAATTTTGAATTTTCTTTTTATAAAAAAAAGTGGTCATGGAACTAAATTCTTATTAACCATGAAATAAAATTATTAAATAAATAATTTTTATTGAAAACAAAATATATGTACCTTAAAAAAAATATTTTATTAAATAAGATGCCTGATTAAAGGGCTATTTTGATAGAATAGATTATGTAATTTTATTACTCTTATTATATTTTTTAGAATTAAACTAATCTCTTGAGATCAAAACTCAAAGTGCATCATTACACCAAAACATAGAAAGGTAAGCTAAGATAAGCTTTTAGGTTCATACCCTGAAAATAGAATTAAGTTCTTCTTTCTAATATACAAAACATCTACAAAAATAATGGCAACCTCAACATTAATTATATCAACTTTAATAGTAATTAGATCAGAAAATTGATTCAGAATATGAATAGGATTAGAAATTAATATAATTTCCTTTATCCCTATAATACAAGAAAGAAAAAATTATAACTCACCTGAAGCTATAATAATTTACTTTTTAACCCAGAGATTAGGATCAATTATATTAATCTTCACGATTATCACAACACCAATTATTATAATTAACGACATATCTATAAATAAAGAAATAATAATTTTAATTACAATAAGAATAATAATAAAAATAGGAATAGCACCTGTACACATATGATTTGTTAACATTATAAGTAAAATAACATGAAAAACATGCATAATTATTATAACTTGACAAAAAATTGCCCCCCTTTGAATTATAACAAACCTTAACCAAAATAGTGTAGTAATTAACATATGTGCAACAATTAGTGCTATTACGGGTGCAATTGGGGGTATTAATCAAACCTCTATGAAAAAAATCATAGCATTTTCATCAATCAATCATTTAGGGTGAATGGTAATTTGTCTTAAATACAATAACGAAATGTGAATTAAATATTTAATTATTTATTCTATTATAGTAATTATATTAACAAAAATATTTTATAATAATTCAATTAACTACATCAACCAAATAAATTTAAACCTTAAAAATAGAATAAGAAAGATTAATATTATCACCATAATAATAAGATTAGGGGGATTGCCCCCATTTTTAGGGTTTTTACCTAAATGAATTGTTATTTCAACAATAATAAATGAGGGATCTATGGTAGTAATTAGATTATTATTATTATCATCAATAATTACATTATTTTACTATATACGATTAACCGCACCAATAATTATAATATGAAACACAATGAATAAATGAAACTTTATATTAAATGAAAAAAAAACACAAAACTTTAGAATAATTTTAATTAACCTTCTTCTACCTTTAACATCAACACTTAGATTAATTTAAACCCTTAAGTTAAAAAAACTATTAACCTTCAAAGTTAAAAATATAAATTAAATTTTATAGGTTTTAGTATAAATACTACTTTAGAATTGCAGTCTAATATCATAAAATTGACTATAAAACCTGATAAAGGAATAAAAAATTCATATATAAATTTACAATTTACAACCTATTATCGGACACTTTATCTTTTAAAAAATTTTAAAAAAACAGAACAGAATTGAACAAATGATTATATTCTACTAATCATAAAGACATCGGCACCCTATATTTTATACTAGGTATATGATCAGGTATAATTGGCATATCAATAAGATGAATCATTCGAATCGAACTGGGGCAACCTGGATCATTTATTGGAAATGATCAAATTTATAATGTAATTGTTACAGCACACGCATTCATTATAATTTTTTTTATAGTTATACCTATTATAATTGGAGGTTTTGGAAATTGACTAGTCCCCTTAATAATCGGTGCACCAGACATGGCATTCCCACGTATAAATAATATAAGATTCTGATTACTACCCCCATCCCTTACTCTCCTTCTAGTGAGAAGTTTAGTAGACGCGGGTGCAGGAACAGGATGAACAGTATACCCCCCTTTATCAAGTAATATTGCCCATAATGGTGCATCTGTAGATTTGGCCATTTTCTCATTACATTTAGCGGGTGTATCATCTATTCTAGGAGCTGTTAACTTTATTTCAACAATTATTAATATACGAACATCAGGAATAACAAGAGAAAAAATTCCCCTATTTGTCTGATCAGTAGGAATTACTGCCCTACTGTTATTACTATCTTTACCCGTACTAGCAGGTGCTATTACAATACTATTAACTGATCGAAATTTAAACACTTCATTTTTTGATCCAGCTGGAGGGGGTGACCCTGTTCTATATCAACATTTATTTTGATTTTTTGGCCACCCTGAAGTTTATATCCTAATTCTACCGGGATTTGGGATTATCTCGCACATTATTAGACAAGAAAGAGGAAAAAACAATGCATTTGGATCTACAGGAATAATTTATGCTATACTAGCTATTGGTCTCCTTGGTTTTATTGTTTGAGCCCACCATATATTTACTGTGGGTATAGATGTAGACACACGAGCTTATTTCACATCTGCAACTATAATTATTGCTATCCCGACTGGAATTAAAATTTTCAGATGGTTAGCCACTATTCACGGTTCTATAATTAACTATTCCCCATCAACATTATGAACTCTGGGTTTTGTATTTTTATTCACAATCGGAGGATTGACAGGAATTATTTTAGCTAATTCATCTATTGATATCGTCCTTCATGACACCTATTATGTAGTAGCACATTTTCATTATGTATTATCAATAGGGGCCGTATTTGCTATTATAGCAGGCTTCATTCAATGATACCCTTTATTTACAGGAATAACAATAAACCCTAAATGATTAAAGACACAATTTATTACCATATTTATTGGTGTTAATTTAACATTCTTTCCCCAACATTTCCTAGGATTAAGAGGAATGCCACGACGATATTCAGATTATCCTGACATATATACATCATGAAATATTATTTCTTCAATTGGGTCAACCATCTCAATTATAGGAACAATAATATTTATTTTCATTATATGAGAAAGTATAATTTCAAAACGTAAAATTATATTTATTTTCAATCTAAACTCAAGAATTGAGTGATTACAAAACTATCCACCTGCTGAGCACTCTTACAACGAAATGCCTATCGCCTTCAACTTCTAATATGGCAGAAATTATGCAATGAACTTAAGATTCATCAATAAAGAATAATCTTTTATTAGAAATTGCAACATGATCACAAATCAATATACAAAACGCTAACTCCCCCATCATAGAACAATTATTATTTTTTCATGATAATACAATAATTATTCTAATCATAATTACTTGCTTAATCTCATGAATTATAATAAAAATAATTTTTAACAAAAAAATTAATCGTTATATAATAGAAAATCAAATAATTGAAATAATCTGAACCATTATCCCCGCATTAATTCTAATTTTAATTGCCCTACCCTCACTTAAGATTCTTTATATAATAGACGAAATTAAAAGACCATCAATCACCATCAAAGCAATTGGACACCAATGATACTGAAGTTATGAATATTCAGATTTTAAAAACATCGAATTTGAGTCATACATAAAACCCACTAATGAAATTGAAAAAAACGAATTTCGACTTTTAGAAACAGATAACCGGATTGTATTACCTATAAATAACCAAATTCGTATTTTGGTAACAGCAACTGATGTTTTACACTCATGAACAATCCCGTCATTGGGAGTAAAAATTGATGCTATCCCAGGACGTTTAAATCAAGGATTAATATTTATCAATCGACCTGGAATTATATACGGTCAATGCTCAGAAATTTGTGGAGCAAATCATAGATTTATGCCTATCACCATAGAAAGAGTAACAACTAAGCAATTCATTAAATGATTAAAAAATAATTCATTAAGTGGCCGAAAGTAAAGCAATGGTCTCTTAAACCAATAAATAGTAATTAACGAATACTCTTAATGGAAAAATTAGTTTATAAAAAACATAAACTTGTCAAGTTTAAAAAATTAAATTATAATATTTTTCTGTGCCACAAATATCACCCATATCATGAATAACATTAATAGTTATATTTATTGTATCATTAATTATAGTTAATTCAATAATATATTTTAACAAAAAATACATAAATAAAATAAAAAGAAAAAATATAAATAAAAATATAATTAACTGAAAATGATAACTAACTTATTCTCAACATTTGACCCCTCAACATCAATGACATATTCAATAAACTGAATTAGAACATTTATTATTACAATAATATTTCCTTATTCCTACTGAATAATAAACTCGCGATATTCAAAGA